ACCCTAAACGATGGAAACGTCCCTTACGCTATATAAAAAACAATCGATTTGAAAATGCTGTAAGAACTGAAATGTCACAATATTATTTTTGTACATGTCAAAGTGATGGAAATGAAAGAATAGCTTTTACGTACCCCCCCAGTTTGGCAACTTTTTTGGAAATGATGCAAAGAAAGACATCTCTTTTCGCAAAGGAAAAAGTCCCCTCTAATTCTAATGAATTTTATAATCAGTGGAGTTATACCAATGAACAGAAACAGAAAAATCTAAACAAACATTTTATAAATAGAGTAAAAGCTCTCGATAAAAATCTAGCTCAAACTCTCACTAAAGAATCCGTTATTCTGAATGTACTCGAAAAAAGAACTCTATTGTGTAATGATAAGACTAAAAAAGAATATTTACCAAAAATATATGATCCTTTCGTAAATGGACCCTATCGCGGACGAATCAAAAAATTGATTTCACTTTCAATAAAAAAAAAAAATGAAATTTCTATAAAAAATTATATAGAAAAGTTTTTGATAAATAAGATTCATAGTATCCTTCTTATTATTAATCGTCTAGAATTTGAACAGAAACTAAATCCATTTGATAGAAAAGCATGCGCAAAGCAAGTGGATTATTTATTGAACTTAATCAATGAATTTGCTTTAAAATCAACATCAAGTTTCAATTTTACAAGACCTTTTTTAGTTACTGAACATGAACAAGTAAGAATTGATTCAGAAGATAGAATCAAAATTATCAAATTTTTATTTGATACAGATACAACTCTTCCAAACGAGAAAACGATAAAAAAAGAATCTATTGCACTAAAAGAAATACATAAAAAACTCCCTAGATGGTCATACAAGTTAATTAACGATTTGGAACAACAGGAGGGAGAAAACGAGGAGAGTGGGGTAGAGAACCATCAGATTCGCTCAAGAAAAGCAAAACGTGTAGTTATTTTTACTGATAACCAAGAGAATACTGATACTTATAGTAATACCCAAGAAACTAATAATACTGATCAAACAGACGAAGTGGCTTTGATACGTTATTCACAACAATCGGATTTTCGTCGAGACCTAATTAAAGGCTCTATGCGTGCTCAAAGACGTAAAATAGTTACTTGGAAATTCTTTGAGGCAGATGTACATTCCCCCCTCTTTTTGGACCGCATAGACAAATCCCCCTTTTTTTCTTTTGATATTTCCGAACGTATAAACCAAATTTTTAGAAAAGGTATGTGGACAAACACAGAACTCAAAATTTCGGACTCTAAAGGGAAAACCACAGAAGAAAGTGAGAAAAAAAGGGAAGAGGAGAAAAAAGAGGAAGTCAAAAGAAAGGAGAAAGTACGTATAGAAATAGCGGAAGCCTGGGATAGTATTTTACTTGCTCAAGTAATAAGAGGTTTTTTATTAGTAACCCAATCGATTCTTAGAAAATATATTATATTGCCTTCGTTGATAATAGTTAAAAATACCGCCCGTATGCTATTATTTCAATTTCCCGAATGGTCCGAGGATTTTAAGGATTGGAATCGAGAAATGTATGTTAAATGCACCTATAATGGCGTTCAATTATCAGAAAAAGAATTTCCGAAAAACTGGTTAACGGACGGTATTCAGATTAAGATCCTATTTCCTTTTCGTTTGAAACCTTGGCATAGATCGAACTCACAAGCACCTTATAACGATCCAATGAAAAAGAAAGATTCCAAAAATGATTCTTGTTTTTTAACAATTTTTGGAATGGAAGCGGAATTTCCTTTTGATTCTCCCAGAAAACAAGAATCATTTTTGGAACCCATTTTTAAAGAATTCAAAATAAAAATTAGAAAATTGAAAAAGAAATGCTTTCTAATTCTAAGAATCTTTAAAGAAAAAACAAGGTTGTTTCTAAATGTTTCAAAAGAAATAAAAAAACGGGTCATTAAAAGGATTCTGTTTTTAAAAGAAATAAAAAAAGAACTATCAAAAATGAATCCAATTCTATTATTTGGATTGCGAAAAAGAAAAGTAGATGAATTGAGTAAAACTAAAAAAGATTTGATAATAAGTAATCTAATGATTCATGAATCGTCCATTGAAACTATACCTCGGAATTGGACAAATTTTTCGTTGACAGAAAAAAAAATACAGGATCTAACTGATAGAACAAACACGATCGTAAATCAAATAGAAAAAATTACAAATGAAAAAAAGGGCGGATTTAGAATTCCGGATCGAAATATTCGTTTTAACAAAATAAGTGGTGATGATAAGGGGTTGGAATCACAAAAAAATATTTGGCAGATATTAAAAAGAAAAAATGCTCGACTAATACGCAAATCACATTATTTTATAAAAGTTTTCGGTGAAAGGATATACATAGATATCTTTCTGTGGATCATTAATATTCCCAGGATTAATACACAACCATTTCTTGATTCAATAAAAAAAATTATTAATAAATACATTACCAACAATGAAACAAATCAAGAAAAAACGGATAAAAGTTTAATTTGTTTTATTTCGACTCTAAAAGCGGCACTATATAATACTAATATTAGTAATAAAAATTCAAATACTTTGTGTGACTTATCCGACTTTTCACAAGCCTATGTCTTTTACAAACTCGCACAAACCCAATTTCTTAATTTCGATTTTTATAAGTTAAAATCGATCTTTCAATATAATGGAGCAGCTCCTTTTATTAAGAATGAAATAAGGGGGTATTTTGTTGGAACACAAGAACTTTTTCTTTCTCAATTAAAACATAAGATTCATCGGAATTCTGGAATAAATCAATGGACAAATTGGTTAAGGAATCATTATCAATATGATATTTCTCACATTATATGGTCTAGACTAGTACCACAAAAATGGCGAAATAGATTCAATCACCACTGTATGAATCAAAAAAAGGATTTAGGCAACTCATCTAAAAAGACGAAATTTCTTCACTACGAAAAACTAAAAAAAATTGAAATGACTTCATTACTGAATGAAAAAGAGAATTTAAAAAAACAATATAGATATGATCGGTTAGCATATAAATCTATTAATTCTGAAAATACGAAGTACTCGTCAATTTATGAATTGTTATTACACGTAAAAAATAACCAAAAAGTTTTTTCGAATTCCAACACAAATAAACGAAAATCTTTTTATATGATGGAAGATATTCCTATCATCCCTATCAATAATGGTCGAGGACAAGATGATATTAGAAATATGGAGAAAAATCTGGATAGAAAATATTTTGATTGGAGAATTATTCGTTTTTGTCTTAGAAAGAAAATAAATCTTGAAGCTTGGATCAATATTGATACTGGCCCAAAAAGTAATAAAAAATTTACTAAGGATAAACTTAATAATTATCAAATAATTGATAAAATAAATAAGCCAATTTTTTATTATCTCGCGATTCATCAAGCTCAAGAAATCAATTTATCCAATCAAAAAGGTTTTTTGGATTGGATGGGAATGAATGAAGAAATATTAAATCGCCCCATATCAAATCTTGAGCGTTGGTTCTTCCCCGAATTTTTGATACTTTATAATTTGTATAAAACTAAACCGTGGGTTATACCAAAAAAATTACTTCTTTTAGATTCTAATATAAATGAAAACGCTACTGATATTGAAAACAAAAGCATTGCGGGAAATAAAAAAAACGATCCTTTTATATCCCCTAATGAAAAAAAATCTCTTGAATTAAAAAAACGAAATAAAGAGCAAAAAAAATCTGCGGACCAAGCAAACCTTGAATCTGCTCTTTCAAACCAAGAAAAAGATGTTGAAGAAGATTATATGGGCTCGGACATGAAAAAACAGAAAAATAAAAAGCAATACAAGAACAGTACAAAAGCGGAGTTTGATTTCTTACTAAAAAGGTATTTTCATTTTCAATTGCGATGGGATGATATTTTAAATAAAAAAATAATCAATAACATCAAAGTATATTGTCTCCTGCTTAGACTGATAAATCCAAGAGAAATAACTATATCCTCTCTTCAAAAGGGAGAAATGAGTCTTGATATTCTGATGATTCAGAAAAATTTAACTCTTACAGAATTCATCAAAAGAGGAATTTTGATTATTGAACCAATTCGTCTATCTATAAAAAATGATGGGCAATTTATTATGTATCAAACCATTGGTATTTCGTTGGTTCATCAAAGTAAACACAAAATTAATCAAAAATACCGAGAAAAAACCCATGTTGATAAGAATTCTGATGAAGTCATTACCAAATATAAAAAGATGACGGAAAATAGAGATAAAAATAATTATGATTTGTTTGTTCCTGAAAATCTTTTATCACCTAGACTTCGGAGAGAATTTAGAATTCTAATTTGTTTCAATTCTAGGAATCAAAATGATATGCATAAAAATTCAGCGTTGGGGAATGGTAATAAAGTAAACAGTCAGGTTTTAGATAAAAGCAAAGGGTATAAAAAGAAAATTATTAAATTAAAGTTATTTCTGTGGCCCAATTATCGATTAGAAGATTTAGCTTGTATGAATCGGTATTGGTTTGATAGCAATAACGGCAGTCGTTTCGCTATGGTAAGGATACATATGTATCCGCGATTGAAAATTAATTACTAGTACATTTTTGCTATCTTTCCCATATCGCAGCGGGTCTATGACGACAAGGAGGTGCACACAGTCATTGTCTTACATTCCATTCTGATACATGATACTAATTCAATGATATATCAATTCGATCTAGAAATGAATCAATAAAATCGTATGATTTTAGGACTAAAATTTTAACTTTTTGGAGTACGGAAAACAACCACCCTTTTGTATACCTTTTCAAATCGAATTTTGAAATTAAAATAGGATTCATTTGATTAATCAAATTCGAAATTAGAGCGAAATTAAGATTATTGTCTATACCAAACTAAAACAAGTGACATTATTATTACTGATCAATAAAAATATCTATCAATCAAAATATCTTAAAACTTCAAAAAAGAGGGGGGGGTTCGCTTTATGGTAAAAAATTCATTCATATCC